TGATGAAATTGGAACAGAACTTGAAGCTTTAGCAGCTAGAACTATTGCTGAGAAAGGTGTCCAATTAGTTGGGACAACACATGGAAATTGTTTGGAAAATTTGATTAAAAATCCTGCTTTATCAGATTTGATAGGTGGTATACAATATGTTACTATAAGTGACGAGGAAGCAAAAAGACGTGGAACTCAAAAAAGTATTTTAGAACGAAAATCATACCCTGCTTTTCAACTTGCAATTGAAGTTAACCAATTGTATTCATGGACAATCCATGAAAATATTGAAAACTCGGTTGATCTAATATTACGTGGTAATTTTTACGTTTCGCAAACCCGTAACTTGAAAGAAAATGAAAAAATAATTATTCAATATAAAAAGCTTCAAAAAAAATTTTTACTAAAAAATCCACAACTTTTACATAAAGAAAGAGTTCCGCTTCATGATAATTGGTCACTAGTCAGTGAGACTAGTACTGTTGGACCATTAAAATTAAAAAATACAAACTTAATAATTTATCCTTATTCTTTATCTAAAAATTTAATTCGTGAAATTTTAACAAAGTTTGGAGATAAAATAATACTTACAACTCAAATTAAACAAGCAAATCTCATAATAGGTTTAAAAAAACATCTTAGACAGAATTTTCGGCTAAAAAAATTAGCTAATAGACAAAATATACCAATTTATACAATTAATCAAAGAAGTATTTATCAAGTTATGCGGCTATTACAATTTTTTATTTCTTAACTATAAAGTATAAAAATCAAAATATTTTTTAAATGAAATATTAAAAATTCTTAAAAAAGTAAACCTGTTAATTAATTAGTAGGCATAGTAAGAATACTAATTTATCAATTAAACCGTATGCTGCTATTTTACAATCCTGACATAATTAGGCTTATTTGTTAAACTATATGCTCACTATACCCAATATATATTATACTACACTATGCTTAAAATAACAATATTAATATTGTTATTTTAAGCATAGTGTAGTATAATATATATTGAGCCCGGATAGCTCAGTTGGTAGAGCAGTGGATTGAAGATCCTCGTGTCTCCAGTTCGAATCTGGATCTGGGCAATTAACCATTAATTAATAAAATTGCTAAAAAATTTAGCAGGGTCAGATTGAAAAATTAGTTTAACCGTTCCTAGTGGTCCGTTACGGTGTTTTGCGATTATTAATTCAGAAATATTTATTTTTTTATCTCTGTCATTATTTATATTATAATAATTTTCTCTATATAACATTAATACTAAATCGGCATCTTGTTCGATAGATCCACTTTCACGTAAATCCGATAAAACTGGTCTTTTATTAATTCTATTCTCAACATTTCGACTTAATTGCGATAGAGCAATAATTGGAACCTGAAATTCTTTAGCAATATTTTTAAGTGAACGTGTAATTTCTGAAAGTTCCTGGGCTCGCGTATCAAACTGGGTTTTTGAATTTAGAAGTAATTGTAAATAATCAATAACAATTAACCCTACTTTATTTTGTTCTAATAACATATTTTTTATTTTAGAACGAATATCTTGAACTGTAATATTAACTTGATCTTCAATGAAAAGGGGTAAACAAGAATATGTTTGTATACTTAAGTTTAACTTATACCAGTCTTCCTTATATAAATTTCCATTTTTTAAACGAGCTTGGTTTATCCCTGTTTCATTAGATAATAAACGATATATTAATTGTTCTTTCGACATTTCAAGACTAAAAAATATCACTGGTAATTTATAATTTTTCATTATATTTTCAATAATATTTAAAGATAACGCTGTTTTTCCCATAGATGGTCGGCCAGCAAGAATTATTAAGTCAGATTTCTGAAATCCTTGTGTTAAAGAGTCTAAGTCGTAGAATCCCGATGCTAATCCTGGTAAGTCAGGTTTTAATGCCTTTTGTTTTATTTCAGAAAAAATAGTTGAAAATAAATCTGCACTAGTTACTACTTGCTCGTTTTTCGATTGGTTTGCTAATTTAGATGACTTTTTTTCAAAATTTCTTAAAATTATTTCTAATGGAATATTAGTAAGATATGCTGAATTAATTGTTTCGTAGCCTAATTGGATTAAAGAACGTCTTAAAAACCTCTCTTGAATTGATTGAATATATTTTTCTACATGTTCTAAACAAATAGTTTGATTAAAGAGTTCTAATAAAATATTTGCACCTCCAACTTTATCTAAACAACCAGTTTCTTTTAGAAAGTCATATACTGAAATAACATTTATAGGTATTTTTTTTTTATACATCTCTGAAATGGCTTTATAAATTTCCTGATGATTTATAAAGTAAAATGTTTCAACCCCAAGTGTTTTTATAGCATTATCTATTACTTCAGAATTCTTTAATAAACAACTTAATAATAGTTTTTCTGCTATAAAATTATGAGGTAAAGGTGTGTCTGGTATTGAAAAGTATACTTTAGTATCAAAAATTTTCATATTTATTAAATTTTACTTAGTACCATAAAATCAAAGTGTAAAACTTGTTTTTTAACGTCTTTTTTAGTAGAATAGTAATAAGCGTCCTTAGTTCAGTTGGTAGAACGCTAGTCTCCAAAATTAGATGTCGAGGGTTCAAGTCCTTCAGGGCGCGTTTCTCTTCAAATATAAGAGGTATGTGTTTTATATAGAATTTTAGTGTTTCATATTTCTGTAACTAATTAATTTTTGAAGGTTTAAATTGTAATTTATGATGTTGATTTCATCTGAGAAAAAAGTTCAAATCTTTTTTTATTAATTATTGTTAAAACTATATAACATTTCTATTTTATTAAGAAATCAAAAAATATTATATGCCAAAAAAAATAACCGCATTAATTAAATTAGCATTACCTGCTGGAAAGGCCACCCCAGCTCCTCCTGTAGGTCCAGCTTTAGGTCAACATGGTGTAAATATTGCAGCATTTTGTAAAGAATATAATGCACGAACAGCTGAAAAAGCTGGACTTATTATTCCGGTTGAAATTTCAGTTTATGAAGATAGAAGTTATACATTTCTTCTTAAAACTCCTCCTGCGTCTGTTTTATTAGCTAATGCTGCAAAAGTTAAAAAAGGATCATCTACTCCAAATCGAATAAATGTTGGATCAATAACAAAATCTCAGTTAGAAGAAATTGCTAATATTAAATTGCCTGACTTAAACACTACGAAAATAAGTAGTGCAATAAAAATTGTTGAAGGAACTGCTCGAAATATGGGTATTACAATTGTAGATTAATATTTAAATTTATAAGTTTTTAATAACGATATTATATGCGAAAATTATCCCGACGTCAAAACGAAAATATTAAGAAAATTAAAAATGTTGTTCATTCAAGTTTAGAAGAAGCTATTAATCTTCTTCAAGAAACTGCAACGGCTAAATTTGTTGAATCTGTTGAATTACATGCTAATTTGAATATTGATCCAAAATATGCTGATCAACAATTACGTACAACAGTAACATTACCCCATGGTATAGGAAAATCTATAAAAATTGCTGTACTAACAAATGAAGCAAATTTTATACAAGCAAATGAAGGTGGTGCTGATATTGTAGGTAGCCAAGAATTAATTGATGATATTAGCCAAGGTAATATTAATTTTGATTTATTAATTGCAACTCCTGATATGATGCCAAAATTAGCAAAATTAGGTCGGGTTTTGGGACCAAAAGGGCTAATGCCATCACCCAAATCAGGAACTGTTAGTACAACTTTAACGGAAACATTAGCTGATTTTAAGAAAGGAAAATTCGAATATAAAGCAGATAAAACTGGAGTCGTTCATGTAAACTTTGGCAAAGCGAATTTTTCAAAAAATCAACTGGTTGAAAATTTAACGTCTTTATATAGATCAATAGAACAAAATAGACCATCTGGTGTAAAAGGTAAATATTTTAAAAGTTTATTTATTTGTACTAGTATGGGGCCTTCTATTCAATTAGATTTAAATATATTCGATTAAGATCGTTAATTTTAACCAAATATTTAGCTAGTATAAAATTGTAAAAAACAACACATATATTAAATAAAAAATTTTATGTCAGAAAAAATTAATCAAATTGTTGAAGAATTAAAAACATTAACTTTATTAGAAGCGTCAGAATTAGTAACAGCAATTGAAGAAACATTTGGAGTTGATGCATCAGCAAGTGTAGGTGGTAGTATTGTAATGGGAGCTGCTCCAGCTGCTGCTGAAGAAGTTGAAGAAAAAACTGAATTTAATGTAATGTTAGATGAAGTTCCAGCTGATAAAAAAATTGCTGTATTAAAGGTAGTACGGACTTTAACTGGTTTAGGATTAAAAGAAGCAAAAGAACTTGTTGAATCAGCTCCAAAAATGGTTCAAGAAGCTCTAAGTAAAGATGCAGCTGAAGATGCAAAAAAACAAATTGAAGATGCAGGTGGAAAAGTTTCATTAACATAAATTTGTTTTTAAAAGATATTTAAATTTTATTAAATATCTTTTAAAAACAAATTTAATTATCTTTAATATTACAAGCGGCCTTGGTTTATTGAATCGGTTAATAAATTTAAAATTAATTTAATAGACCTAACAGCGTCATCATTACCAGGAATTGGTATATCAACTAAGTCAGGATCACAATTTGTATCTAGAATTGATATAATAGGTATTCCTAATTTCCGACATTCCTGAATAGCCGTCATTTCCCGTTTTTGGTCAATAATAATTGCAACATCTGGTAATTTAGACATATTTTTTACACCATTTAAATGTTTTCTTAATTTTTCTAATTCTTTTAAACGTAATGATGCTTCTTTTTTAGGTAATAAATTAAAAATACCATCAGTCTCTTGTTGTTCTAATGTTTTTAACCGTTCAATTCTACTTTTTAATGTAATCCAATTAGTTAGCATGCCACCTAACCATCTATGATTTACATAATAAGAGTTGCAGCGTTTTGCCTCTTGGGCAATTATTGCACTTGCTTGTCTTTTCGTACCAATAAACAAGAATGTTTTTTCTTCTGAAGCTGCCTTTTTTACATATGAATTTGCTCTTTTTAATAGTTGAGCTGTTTGGACTAAATCTAAAATGTGAATATTATTACGCTCTGTATAAATATACGGAAACATCTTTGGATTCCATCTATAAGCTTTATGTCCAAAATGAATACCAGCTTCTAATAATTGGGCTAAGTTTACGTCAGCCATAAATTTTTATAATCCCTTAACTAAAAAAATATTGGTTTATTTCAGTATAGAATAAATTTAATAAATTGAAAAGGAGTATATTCAAAATTTTTTATGTAATTTTTAATTTAGAGTAAGGTATTGATTCAAAACAATTTGAATAACTTTGGTACCCTGTTCCGGATGGTATTAAATGACCAATTATAATATTTTCTTTTAAACCCCGCAACCAATCTACTCGCCCTTCAATTGCAGCTTTTGTTAATACACGAGTAGTTTCTTGAAAACTTGCTGCTGAAATAAAACTTGGGTTATTTAATGCCGCTTTTGTAATTCCCAGTAATAATGGTATATAATATGCTGTATGTTTTTTATGAATTAGAATAACTTGGTTTATATATTTAATATGGTATAAATCAATGACTTCACGTGGTAATAGTGGGGTATGACCTTCGTGAGTTATTAAAACTTTTGCAGTCATTTGTTTAATTATAACTTCTAAATGTTTATTTGCTATTGAAACACCTTGGGATTTATATACCGATTGAACTGAGTTCAATATTAACAATTGAATTTTTTTAAAAGTTCTATAGCTTGCTTCGTAGTTATTCGCTAAACGGTATGAAACAGTAAAACAACCATTCTGAGAAAAGAAATATTTTTTTATTCCATAGTAATTAAAATAAATTTTTAATAAATTATGGGGGTTAATTTTATCATTTTCTTTTATGCTAGTTCCTAATTTTCGAAAATCAAAACTAGGGTCAATACTAGTTTTTTGAATTAAGAGACTCTTTTTTTGGTTTGTTGCTAAATATTTATTTGTAGGTTTTTTCTTTCGAGCTTCTAATAATTCTTCTATCCTAGGCAAACCTTGAACAATATCGCCAGTAATTTCTTTTTCAAATTTTAATAAACCAATTACTTCACTTTTCTCAATAAATTCACCATTTTTACAATATACATTATTAACTTCTTGGTCAAAATAGTCTTCGGTTATTGAATGAATTCCAATCGATTTATTAAAAGGATATTTTAAAAATTTTAAACCTATTAAATTTTTATTAGTATTACAAGGAATTTTTGTTTTAAGTTTATTTGAAATTAATTCAGAATTTTTTAATAATAACGGTAAACACTGTTTAATTTTTAGTTGTGTATTTTTGATTTGTAATTTTGTTATGTGGTTTATTTTTGATTTTTTAACGGTTTTTTGTTCATCAGTTAGTAAAAAATTTTTTAAAAATAATGGGATTCCTGAGCTGTAGAATTTTCCATTCTTTTTTATAAACATCTTTGAAAATTTAACTTTAAACCCATAAGATTCTTTATCTAGTTCTAATTTTTCAACTAACAATCGTTTTGTTATATCAGAATAATTTAAAAAAATCTTGTTTTTATTTAAATAAATATTGTTATTTGAAGGTAACAATTTATATTGCAAATCAATTTTTTCTCTTGAATCATCTATTTTACAATTTGGGAATAAGTAAGGACGTCCTTTTTGGATAGTTAAATATTTTCCATTATCTATTAAAATTTTTCCTGTTTGGTTTACGTTAATATTATTAATTACCAATTCACCAACAGTTTTATTTTTTTCTTGTGCTTTCTTAACAGTTACACAATTGTCATTAGATATTAAGAAAACTTGTTTTTTGTTAAAACATTTTGATTTAAATTTTACGATTTCTATAGAATTTTTACTAATATCTTCAAGATAACCTAATGTTGTATACTCGTCCACAAATTGGTTTGGCTTAATAATTAAGCAAGATTGTAAATTTGTATATTTTAAATGCGCAGGTATATATTGATTCAATGTTAATTTATCTGAAAGTTTCACTCTTAAATGTTTAATTTTTGAAGAATTACTTAAATAAATTTTTATATTATTCTGAGATAAATTTTTGGAGTATAAATTAAGGATATCATATATTAAACTGATACTTTTAGATGTTTTAATTTTTTGATTTGCTTTATATAGAAAATTAATCGTATTTGTTAAGCTAAAGTCAGCTTCTGGTTTAGAATTGTTAAAAAGTTTTTGTTTTAAATTTTTTTCTTTTGGGATTTCATAAATATCAAACGGACGAATTAATAATTGATTAGTGATTTTAGTATTGATATGCTCACATAATGAAGGTTGAGTTATTTGAATATTTTCAAATATAATTTCACCTGGATAAAAAACATTTTCATGTAAATCTTCGAATTGTTTACCTTGATAAACAAAACCAGATTTAATAGATATTTCTTTGACAACATTATTTTTTTGAGAAATATCTATAATTCCAGCAGTTCTTGATTTAATATTTGGTATAATTTCGAAATTTTTGGATATATAATTCCCATTTTCTACTAATAAAATATTTTTATCACAGTTTAATTTGTATGTTTCTTCTGAAAGCCATATTACAGAATTTTGAAAAATTTTCTTTTTTAACTTTAACTTCAAGAAAAGACTTTCCATATCTTCATAATTTAAAAAATTTTGATAAAAAATAAATCCATTTTTATCTACTTTATTTTCAAAATTTTTCAAATAATTCTCATATTGATAAGCATTTATTCTGATATACTCTTCTTTAGAAGTTTCATACGGTATAATATAAGAAATAAATGTATTATTTCCATATTTTTTTTGTTTAATTCGGTAGTCATAATAAAGTATTCCACCTGTTAGTGTTTTGAAATGATTATTAAACGAAGCTGCAAAATATTTATTTTCTTTCCATTGTTTCCAGTTTTTAGAATTTGAATTTTTTAAATTTATAAAATATTTTAAATGCTTTAAATTAAGTATATAATTTTTATTGTTGTTTATTTTTGTAATTTCCTCAATATAAGCATTGTCTAAAAAGTTATTGTTATTATTAATTTGGACGGTTTGTTCTAAAAAATTAGTATTTTTATTAAGAGAATTAACATGGCCTGAATACTGGTTTATTAATTTTGTTCTAAAAATATAACTATTTTTATTAATTTTATGGTCTGTATAAAAATTTAAAAAAGAACTTGGGGGAACTGAATAAACTTGTCCACTTAAAATCCACAATAGCTTATTTTGGTTTATTAAGTTTGTTTTATTTTTGAATCGGGGAATAAAAACTTCACCTGAGCTATCACTTAAAATTGGTTTACTTTCTGTGAGAGTTTGTTTTTCTGTACTAATTAATTCACCTATCAAAGATGATTTTTTAATATATTGATTACTTTTTACAAATAGCATTGTATTTCTTAGTAATTCAATTTGAATAGCCTTTTCTCCTTTTTGTTCGGGAATTAAAAGTAAAGATCCTGAATTTTTAGTTAGTAGAACATCGTCTCCTTGATTAGTTCTTAATACTAGCGTTTTTAAAATTTTAGAAAATTTAATAATTCCGTTCAGGGAACTTGTTATTTGTTGTCGCGCTTTAGATGTAAAAATTCCACCTGTATGGAAAGTCCGCATTGTCAGTTGTGTTCCAGGTTCTCCAATTGACTGTCCTGCAAGAATACCCACAGCTTCACCTAAATCGACTAAATTTTGATTAGATAAATCCCAACCGTAACATCGTTGACAAATAGAGTGGTATAAACTACATGTTAACGGTGAACGAATATAAATATTAAAAACTTGTTTTTGTTTAAAAGTCTTAAGTAGTTTTTTAGTTAATTGTGTGTTAGTTGGTGCAATTAGTTTTTTAGTTTTTGGATCATAAACAGGTTTTAGAATTATTCTACCTATAATTTGTTCATTCTCTATTTCATTTTTTATATTTACTCTAAAAGAAGTCGAAGTTAAACAATCTTTTTCTCGTATTATTATATCTTGGGCAACGTCAATTAAACGTCGCGTCAGATAACCTGAATTTGCCGTTTTCAATGCTGTATCAACAATACCTTTTCGAGCTCCATAACCTGACATTAAATAATCAGTAATTGTTAACCCTTCACGAAAATTTTTTTTAATAGGTACACGCATAATTTCACCATTAGGATCAGCCATAAGCCCTCTCATTCCAACAAGTTGACGAACTTGTGATAGATTACCCCTAGCTCCAGAAAATGCCATTATATAAACAGAATTTAATGGGTCATAAGTTTTAAAGTAAGAAACAACATTGTCTTTTAATGATTCACTAGCTATATTCCAAGTGTCAATAATTTTTTGAAAACGTTCTACATCTGTAATTTTTCCTTTAAGACAAATTTTTTCTGCATTTATAATATCCTCATTTGCTTTTTCTAATATTTCGTTTTTTGTAGCGGGAACTTTTAAATCTTCAATACTGATTGATATACCAGCTTGGGTTGCATATTTAAATCCTAGATATTTTAGTTCATCAGCTAATAAAGAAGCTTGCATAGAGTCGTATTTTGAGAAACTCCATGCTAATAATTCCTTTAATTGTTTTTTATTAATAAGCGTATTTTGATAAATATAATCTTTCATAATTTATTTAATAAATTGTAGGTTATTAACTGGTAAATTATAGAATTTTTAGAATTTAAGTTTTAATGTTGTCTGAATTGTAAAATTTAAAAGAACACGTCCAGTCGTAGTTTGTAAATATTGAACAATAAGTTTATCATTTTTATCTTTACGGATTTGAATATTTTCATAATATTCAATATAACTTTGGTCTTTTAATTTTATTTTTTTTAGAGGGTTTGAAAGATTGTTAATCTTCGGTTTATACCTAATCCAAATTGAAGTATGAAGTTCAATTTGATTTTGAGTATAAGCTAATATTACATCATTTAAGTCTGAAAAATAGTGTTTTGATCCCAACAAATTACTAATATTGTTTACAGTTAAATAATAGCAACCTAATACCATATCTTGGCTTGGCATAATAATAGGTTCACCATTTGCCGGTGATAAGAAATTATATGGTGCTAACATTAACATATAGCATTCTGCTTGAGCTTCTAGTGAAAGAGGTACATGGACAGCCATTTGATCTCCATCAAAATCAGCATTAAAAGCTGAACAGACTAAAGGATGAAGTTTAATTGCACGGCCTTGAACTATAATAGGCTCAAAGGCTTGGATGCCTAATCTATGTAATGTTGGTGCTCGGTTTAAAAAAATAGGATGATTTGTTAATACTTTTTCAAGTACAGGATCAATTATTGGTTCATTTTGTTGAAGTAAAGTTTTTGCAACTTTCATGTTACTTGCTAAACCTTGGTTAATTAATTCACGAATTATAAATGGTTGAAATAATTCAACTGCCATTTCGTAAGGTAAACCACATTGATTTAACTTTAAACTTGGTCCTACTACTATAACTGATCGTCCTGAATAATCAACCCGTTTTCCCAATAAATTCTGACGGAAACGTCCATGTTTTCCTTTTATAATGTCAGATAGTGATTTTAAAGGACGGTTATTTGCGCTTAAAGCAATTTTACCGCGTTTCCCATTATCAATTAAAGTATCTACTGCTTCTTGTAACATTCGTTTTTCATTACGGATAATTAATTGAGGAGCGTCAATTTCTAACAACCTAAGGAGACGATTATTTCGAGTAATTATCCTTCTATACAATTCATTTAGATCGGACGTTGCAAACCGGCCACCTTCTAATTGTATCATTGGTCTTAATGCAGGTGGGATGACAGGTAGTATTGTTATAATCATCCAGGCAGGATTTGCACCTGTAGTTAATAAGTTTTCTAAAATACGGATTCGTTTAATTGAGTTATCCCGTAATTTATATATACGTTGATACTCCCATTTTCTAGACCAATGTGAAAAATTGTAAAAAGGTTGTTCTTTATGAAGTATTTTACTACATAGCATAATGAAGTTTCGAGTTTTAACTATCTCTTGGTCAAGATTCAATTTTTCTAACTCCCGTTTAATGAGAACCGCCCCAATTAAATAATTTGGCGTTGCTCTTAATAAGTATTTAGGTGTGCTTCTACGTCTATTACGAGATTGAGAGTAAGGCTTTAAAGGATATCCTGTAAATCCAAACTCTCTACAACGCCTATATTGTTGTAAATCCCAATGAAGTCCATAAAACGCAATTTCATCTTCTGCAATAAAATAAGCAAGGGATGCTAATTTTATACGTTTTATTCTTTCATCATAACAGTTTACAATACTAGATTTTTTCGCTTTTGATTTTTCTTTAAGAAATTCTTTACAATTTAAAAGAGCCTTTGGACTTGCAAGGTATGTATGGCATCCCACATTTGATAATTTATATTCAGTAATATCTTTGATATCTTTTTCTTTATTATCTCTTGGGTAAGCAAATTCTGTCCATCCAGTATCTAACCGTTTTTCACATTGCTCTACCTCAAGTAATAAAGCTATATAATTTGGTCGACTATTTGTGTACCAAACATGTGTAACTGGATAAATTAAATTGATATGACCCATTCGATGCCTACGGACTCTTGATTCTGTTAATTCAACACCGCAACGTTCACATATTAACCCTTCGTACCTGACTCGTTTATATTTCCCACAAGCACATTCTAAACTTTTACTTGGTCCAAAAATTCTCTCGCAAAATAGACCATCCATTTCAGGTTTAAATGTACGGTAATTAATTGTTTCTGATTTTTGAACTTCTCCAACAAATTGGCCGTTAGGTAATTTTCTATGAGACCATTGCAATATTCTAAGGGGAGAAGCTAGTTTTATTTTTATATAGTCAAATTCTTTTTCAGAGCGTATCATCTTTAAAACGAAATATTATTTATATTTGATGTAGGGGAAAATGTTTTTAGTAATGGGTTATATTTTTCTATTAGATTTAATTCTACTTCATACAATTGGTTTGAACTAAATTCATCAATTCTATAAGTACTCATGTCTAATCCTATAGAACGTAATTCTTGAACTAAAACTTTAAATGATTCTGGTATACCTGATGTTGGAATTGGTTGTCCTTTAATTATAGCGTTTAAGGTTTCATTTCTACCCTGCATATCATCAGATTTAATTGTTAAAAGTTCCTTTAATGTAAAGGATGCACCAAATCCTTCAAGCGCCCAAACTTCCATTTCACCAAATCTTTGACCCCCGTGTTGAGCCTTTCCTCCTAGAGGTTGTTGCGTTACTAAAGAGTATGGTCCTGTAGCTCGAGAATGCATTTTATCATCGACTAAATGGATCAGTTTTAGCATGTAAGCGTTTCCAACAGTAATAGGATTATCAAATTCTTTACCTGTTCTACCATCAATAAGTACCATTTTCCCTGGTGAGTAAGGATTGAAGAGCCATGCCTCATTGTTTAGAATAGAAGCTTGTCGTAATTTTTTATTAATTAGAATTCGAGAAACTTCAGATCCGTACATTTCATCGAACGGTAAAATTTTAAAACGGCGATTTAATTTATCACCTGCTAATCCTAATAAACATTCATATAATTGTCCTACATTCATCCTTGAAGGAACGCCTAAAGGGTTTAAAATAATATCAATAGGAGTACCATCTGGAAGAAACGGCATATCTTGGCGTGGTAAAATACGTGAAATGATTCCTTTATTTCCATGGCGGCCTGCAATTTTATCTCCTACTTGAATTTTTCTTATTTGTGCGATAAAAATCTGGATTTTTTCAAACTTATAAGCTAGTTTTGTTCGACGATTAAATGTTAAAGTTTCAATAACTCTCCCATATTCCCCTTCCGGCATTCTAAAGGATGTATCACGTACACCTTTTGCTTTTGCCCCGAAAATTGCTCTAAGTAATTTTGATTCAGGTAATTGTTCTGAATCATCTTTAGGAATAATTTTTCCTACTAAAATATCTCCTGGTTTTACAAATGTCCCAATCGTAACTATTCCATCTTCATTTAAGTTTTGAACTTCTGAAATATTTAAGTTAGGAATATTATTAGTAGTTTGTTCAGAAACCTCAGCTGTACGATCAATTTCAATTTCATATCGTTCAATATGAATTGACGTAAAAATGTCTTCATATACTAGCCGTTCGTTTATTAAAATTGCATCTTCAAAATTATATCCTTGCCATGGCATATAAGCTACTAAAACATTTTGCCCTAGAGAAAGTTCATTATTTGTTATTCCCGGCCCATCCGTTAATATTTGGCCATATTTAATTTTTTCACCTTCCCAAACTATTGGTCTATGATTAATACAGGTTTCTTGATTTGACCGTTGATATTTTTGTAAATCGTACTTAGAACGATGTCCGGAATCTTCAAGTATGATAATTTTATTAGCCGTTACAGACTCAACAATTCCTGCCTTTTGTGCATTTATTGTCATACCTGAATCTAGAGCAATTTGATTTTCTAGCCCTGTTCCAACAATAGGCTTTTGTGGTAAGAGTAATGGAACAGATTGTCTTTGCATGTTTGAACCCATTAATGCTCGGTTAGCGTCATCATGCTCAAAAAATGGTATTAACGATGCAGCTACGGAAACAACTTGAATTGTTGAAATTGCAATAAAATTAACTTCAGAAGGAGTCACCGTTAAAAAATCTTGCTTATATCGAACTGGTATTAAATTTTTTGTTAAATAATTTTCTTCATTTGTTGGGATATCAGCAGGTGCAATTTTATAAAAATCTTCAATATCTGCTGTTAAATAAATTGGGTTCTGAGTTTTAATTACTTTTCCATTGATAACTCTCCAAAAAGGTGTTTCTAAAAAACCTGATTCATTAACTCGTGCACACGTTGTTAGTGAAGCAATTAAACCTACATTTTGTCCTTCAGGTGTTTCAATAGGACAGATTCGACCATAGTGGCTTGGGTGAATATCTCTAACAGCAAAACTAATACGATCTCTATCAAATCCTCCAGGTCCTAAACCACTAATACGACGCCTATGTGTTAATGAAGATAAAGGATTAGTTTGATCCATATATTGGGATAATTGGCTTGATCCAAAAAATTCACGAATTGTTGCTCCAATAATATTGAAACTTGACAGTTGACTTGAGTATGTTTTATTTGTTTGACTTCTTAATTTTCGTAGTAATCTTTGAAAACCTATACGAAATAAATTTTGTAATAATTCCCCTACCGAGCGAACTCGACGGTTTTTCAAATGGTCAATATCATCACTAACACGGTTAGATGTAGATAATATTATTAATTGGTCAGTAATTGCAAAAATATCTTCGTATGTAATTGTAGTAATTTGGTTAGAAATTTTTAAATTTAAGCGATTATTTAATTTAGAACGCCCTATTTTTCCTAATCGATAGTAGGATGGGTCAAAAATACGGGAAAATTCAGAAATATTTTTATAATAATTCTTATTTATATTAAATCTGAGTAACCTATTTGGTTGATAAATGGAGTAAGTTAAAATAGGTTTATTGAAATAGAAGAATTCAGAATTTTGTAGATTCATACATATTTCTAAATCCGTTACCCCCATTTCTTTTAATACGTGAATGACGGGTTTTTGTGTTATTTTGTCAAGTTGAATGAAAATTTCATCTTCCTGATTTTTTATAGGATATTTTGAGATATTAATTTTTGTATTTTTTTGAAAACTGAATCGAATCCATGACCCATATTCAGGTATTAAAGTTGCTATATAAAATTCTTTTTCTTCATATTTTTTTTTATAAATATCATTTATTAAATGATCATCTTTATATTGAATAATTTTAGACTTTGTTTTTAAATATTTAGTTTTATTTTTAAATGTTAGTGCCTGTGTTCTTATATTTTTTCTATCTTTTTCTTTTTTAGTAAGATGATATTTAAGTTTAATTAGTTCTTTAAAACTACTTGTAAAATAAATACTTGATTTAAATTTCTTGTTTTTAGTAATTATTTTAACTTTTGGTTCTATATTTTTTTTTAAAAAATTAAAGCTATTTAGTTGATTAAAATCATACAAATTTCGAAATAGAAAAAGAAGTGTTTGTTTGCTTATAGTTAAGTGGAATAATATTTGTGATTTTTTAATTAATGGGTCATATATTTTTATGATTTGTTCATATTTTTTTAATAGAATTTTTTTACTAACATTTTTTAAGATGTTATACTTAGCTAGTGTTTTAATAAACAAATTAAAAGAGTTGGTTAAAGAAACAATGATATTTTTAGTTTCATCTAATGTGAAATTTTTATTGTTTGACAACCATCTTAAAAAAATTTTAATTCGTTTCAATTTAGTTTTCGGTTTTCCTAAGATACCAAATAAACTTTTATAAAGTTTAAAATATTCAATAAATGAAAGGCTAAAATCAATTTCGTTATCTTTTAATTGTTTAAAAGAATATAAATTAATTGTTTCGCCCTCCCAATTCCAATACTCTTCTTTTTTAATAAATTTTATGGTTTTACTCTTACCGTTAATTAATTTTTTCTTTACTGTTGGTTTTAAAAAATATAAACGACTTTCAGTCGTTAAAACTTCACTTGGTGGTGTAAAGTTACGTAATTTACAGACTTCACTCGATACTATTCTTTTAATTCTTTTATTCTTTTTTTGGCGTTTATTTTTTTCAAAATAAATTCCAGGGCTTCGTATTATCTGACTAACAATAACCCGTTCACAACCATTAATAACAAAGGTAGCGTAACTTGTCATTAATGGTAAATTTATAATTGGAAATTTACTATGGTATTTTATAATATTTGTTTTTTTATTTCTAACTTCTAACGGAATAACTAATTGAGTAGAATAATTTGCAGTGTATTTTTTGGCACGAATTATATTATATAATGGTTTAACTAAGCTATATTCTTGTCCAAACAAAATATATTCTGTGTTTTGACTAAAGTCATAAATTCGAGAAAAATCGTTTAATTCTTCGTTTAATCCTTGTGCAATAAACCAACAAAAACTTACTCGTTGCATTTCAATAAAGTCGGGAAGAGCTGTTATAGAATTCATATATATATTTTTAATAATTTTCTTATCAATTAATTTTGAATTTACTGGTTACTTTATTTGTGCATTAAAAAATTATGAAAAGTTTTAAGGTCTAAGATTACACTAATCTTTTTGAGAGACTTATTTTAAGTCTAAATTTATATTGTAGTTTTGGATTGTTAAGGTTTTAATTTCTTTATATAAGAGTATTTTATATAAAGAATAAAGAAGCTATAGTGAATTTGAAACTTCTGCAGTGGTGGTATAATAGTAATAGGGACGAAAAATTTTTAATACAAAATAAAATCTTAAGTTGTAAATTAAATTTTTAGAATCTTATAGTTTTTCATAATTTATTTTTTTATCTTATAAGTTTATAAATTGAATTAATCTATAAACTTATAAGATAATATTTAGTTAACCTATTTCAATTATGCTACTTTTAATTGAGCAGCTAGTTTGGCTTTTTTTCTAGCCGCTGTGTTTTTATGGTACACATTTTTTTTTGACCCTTTATCAATTAAGCTATATATTGAATTTAATATTATTTGAACTTTCTTTCTATTATCACTATTTTTAGAGATTTTATAAATTTCTAAATTTTTTACAAACTTTTTAGTTAATGTTTTCACCGAACTTTTATAAAATCGGTTTTGAAGATTATTTCGTTGAGCGATTAGTATACGTTTTTTTGCTGATTTAGTGTTAGCCATAAATAAAATATATTTATATATATATACGTTAATATTTAATTTCATGTTTTTGTTTTCTAAAATAATAATATATTTCATAGAAAATTGGAAGTTTTTAAAATCAATATTTTTATCTTAAGAAAAATTATTAAAATTGAGTTCCTAAACCCTTGATAAGATGAGAGTATTTAGGCAATATAGTATTGTAAAGATATTATCAAAAATTCATTATATTATAGGAATTTATATGGGAAAAAATAAAGGTACGAGAATATTCATTACTTTAGAATGTACAGAATGTAGAACGAATACAAATAAACGTTCTGCTGGTGTTTCAAGATATTTAACTCAAAAAAACCGTCGAAATAACCCACAACGTCTAGAGCTTAAAAAATATTGTCCACACTGTAATAAATCTACTATTCATAAAGAAATAAAATAAACTTATGTTAGCAAAAAAACAAAAATTATCGCCAATTGAAAATATTCAAAAAATTGATTATAAAGATATTAATTTATTAAAGTCATATATCACTGAGCAAGGAAAAATTCTTCCACGTCGCACCACAGGTGTTACAGTTCAACAACAGCGTCAGATAGCAAAATCCATTAAACGTGCACGAATAATATCACTATTACCTTTTGTAGCTTCTAATGAACTTTAAATTTTTTAGATGTTAAGGTTTATCAAGTCGAATTAAGGAGGAATTTCAGTTTATGGGTGTAAGAAATTTCATTGATCGTGTATTTACTGTTATTTCAGACCTTATTTTAAAATTATTACCTGCAAGTAAGCAAGAAAAGCAGGCCTTTGCCTATTATAAAGCTGGTATGGCTGCTCAGGCTGAAGGTGATTATGCTGAAGCACTAGAAAATTATTATGAATCTCTTTATTTAGATGAAGATCCGTATGATAGAAGTTATACATTATATAATATTGGTTTAATTTATGCTAAAAATGAAAATTATCCACGTGCCTTAGAATATTATCACCAGGCTGTTTCTTTAAATTCAAATTTACCACAAGCTTTAAATAATATTGCAGCAATCTATCATAGACAAGGTCTTTTAGCGTTAGAAATAGCATCTCAAGATTCTGGGTCAGAAATGGAAATTTCTGATGAATATGAATATATCGAATTGGCGAAAGGCTTATTTGATAAGGCTGCAGAATATTGGTATCAAGCACTTAAACTAGCACCTGACAACTATCCAAGGGCAAGAAATTGGTTAAGGATAACCGGTCGAGCGAAATCATTAGATTCTTTTTAAATAAAAAAGATTTGAAATTCAGAAACATTTTATTCAAGAATTCAGATTATTTTGTTGTACAATGGTAGTTAGTTAATGAATTTTAAATTTGTTATTGTTTTGAATAATCTGTTGAATTCTGAAAGTATATTTATTCTTAAATATTTAAAATATCTTAAATCAAAATGGTAGAAACTAAAAATAAAGGTTACGTTAGTCAAATTATTGGTCCGGTATTAGATATTGAGTTTCCGTCTGGGAATTTGCCACCAATTTATAGTGCAATTAAGATTGAAACTGCAGATGGTATAGGAAATATTGTTGAGGTTCAACAATTACTAGGTGATAATAAAGTCCGTGCAGTATCCATGCGCTCAACAGATGGTTTAAAACGTGGTGTTGAAGCTATTGATTTAGGTGCTCCAATTAGTGTTCCCGTTGGTACTCCAACATTAGGCCGAATTTTTAATGTAATTGGCGAGCCTGTAGATGAGCAAGGTGATGTTATTTTAGATGAAACTTTACCAATTCATCGTGAAGCACCTGCTTTTACAGAATTAGAAACTAAACCTTCAATTTTTGAAACTGGTATTAAAGTTGTAGATTTATTAGCCCCATATCGTCGTGGTGGTAAAATTGGTCTATTTGGTGGTGCTGGTGTAGGGAAAACCGTATTAATTATGGAATTAATTAATAATATTGCTAAAGCACATGGTGGTGTATCAGTTTTTGGTGGTGTAGGTGAACGAACACGTGAAGGTAATGATTTATATGAAGAGATGAAGGAATCAGGCGTAATTAACTCAAAAAATTTCCCTGAATCTAAAGTAGCTTTAGTATATGGTCAAATGAATGAGCCTCCAGGAGCACGTATGCGTGTAGGTTTAACAGCTTTAACAATGGCTGAATATTTCCGAGATGTAAATAAGCAAGATGTTTTATTATTTATCGATAATATTTTCCGTTTTACACAAGCTGGTTCTGAAGTATCAGCTTTATTAGGGCGTATGCCATCAGCTGTAGGTTACCAACCAACTTTAGCAACAGAAATGGGTGCGTTACAAGAACGTATTACATCAACAACTCAAGGTTCAATTACATCAATTCAAGCTGTATATGTGCCTGCGGATGATTTAACGGATCCTGCTCCAGCAACAACATTTGCACATTTAGATGCAACAACAGTATTATCACGTAACTTAGCAGCTAAAGGTATTTATCCTGCAGTAGATCCATTAGATTCTACTTCTACAATGTTACAACCTGGAATTGTTAGTGAAGAACATTATGAAGTAGCAGAAAACGTAAAAGAAACATTACAACGTTATAAAGAATTACAAGATATTATTGCGATTTTAGGTATTGATGAGTTATCAGAAGAAGATCGTTTAGTAGTTGCACGTGCTCGTAAAGTTGAACGTTTCTTATCTCAACCTTTCTTTGTAGCAGAAATCTTTACAGGTTCACCTGGAAAATATGTAAGTTTAGAAGATACGATTAAAGGGTTCGTAATGATTTTAACTGGTGAGTTAGATGATTTACCAGAGCAATCTTTCTATCTTGTAGGAAATATTGATGAAGCAATTGCAAAAGCAGAAACTCTAAAATAAGGAGTAATTAATATATGGTTATGAACATTCGAGTTCTAACTCCAGACAGAGTTATTTGTTCTACAACAGCAGATGAAGTTATTTTACCTGGTTTAACAGGTCAAGTCGGTGTATTAGATGGACATGCAACTTTAATTACCGCGTTAGATACAGGTTTACTTCGAATTAAATTAGCTGAGAAATGGACCCCAATTATCTTATGTGGGGGTTTAGCAGAAATTGACCGTAATCGTGTTACTGTTTTAGTAAATGACGTAGAGGAACTTATTTCTGTAGAACTAGATGAAGCTACTAAAGAGTTAGAAAAAGCTACATCAGCAATTGAAAATGCTGAAACAAGTAAAGCAAGGCTTGATGCTTCAATTGAGTTAAAAAAAGCTACAGCACGTCTTGAAGGAATAAATTATTTATCGTAAAAAATAAAGTTAGTAAATTGTTACTAACTTTATTTTTTGTTTGGATTTTGAGTTAAAAAGAAGACACCATATTTTTACATCAGAGATACTATAACAAATAAAACATCTACAAAATAACTTTATGGTAACGAATTCGGACTTTAACTTTAAAAATAATGAAACAGTAACTTTAGAATTACCGTTTTCAGAGCATATTGAAGAGCTTAGACAAAGGTTATTTCATATATTTTGGATCATTTTACTTTTAACTTGTGTAGCATTTTTTGAAGTTAAACTTTTAGTTAAAATATTAGAACTTCCAGTTGATAATGTAAAATTTTTTCAATTATCGCCAGGTGAATATTTTGTTTCAACTGTAAAAATTTCTTTTTATACAGGCTTACTTTTTGGAAGCCCTTTTGCAATCGGTCAAATAATATTATTTCTATTGCCTGGTTTAACTAAAAAAGAAACAAAAGTTATTTTACCGCTATTGTTGAGTTCATTATGCTTGTTTGGTTTAGGTTTACTTTTTTCCTACTATGCTTTAATTCCTGCAGCATTAAACTTTTTTTTAAATTATAGTGATGAAGTGATTGAACCTCTTTGGTCATTTGATCAATATTTTGAATTTATACTTGTACTTTTCTATAGTACAGGGTTAGCTTTTCAGATCCCAATTATACAAATTTTATTAGGATTGTTAAATTTTGTATCTGCTCAACAAATGCTACGTGCGTGGCGCTATGTAATACTTGTTTCAACAATTATTGGAGCAGTTTTAACCCCTTCGACTGATCCTCTTACACAACTATTGCTTTCTTTTGCAATATTACTTTTATATTTTTCAGGAGTTGGTATCCTGTTTTTAATAAAAAATTAATTTATATATATATATACTTAAAAAGTATTTAATTCATGGCAACTAACAAGTTTTTTAAAAGTCTTTTATTTACTTTAACGATTGCTATAAGTTTATTTGGTTTTTCCGTTGAACATTCTTTTGCATATCCTGTATTTGCTCAACAAGGGTATTCAAATCCACGGGCCGCAAACGGTAAATTAGCGTGTGCTAATTGCCATTTAAACCAAAAAGCTATTGAAATTGAAGCACCACAAGGTGTACTTCCTAATTCTGTTTTTGAAGTTGAAATAAAAGTACCATACGATGTAAACCTTAAACAAATTGGTGCTGATGGCAAACCGGCTGATTTAAATGTGGGAGGAATTCTTATTTTACCTAAAGGTTTCAAATTAGCCGCTAAAAATCAAATTCCTGCAGAAATTAAAGCAAAAAATAAAGGTGTATTTATTTCACCTTACAGTACAGAGTTCGATAATATTTTAATTGTAGGTCCAATTGCTGGCAAAACACATCAAGAGCTTATCTTCCCTGTTGTTTCACCTGACCCAGACAAAGATCAAGATGTTAAGTATCTAACATATCCATTTTATGCTGGAGGAAACCGTGGCCGTGGTCAAGTTTACCCAACAGGTGAAAAAAGTAATATAAATAGTTTTGGTGCAAATCAAGCTGGTCAAATTACAGAAATTATAGCGACTGAAAAAGGTGAATCTAAGATTACCATTGTCAGCTCAAATGGGGTAACAACATCCCAAACTCTTTCGCCAGGTTTAAAATTACTTGTAAAACAAGGTGATATAGTAAAAGAAGATCAACCATTAAATATTGATCCAAATGTTGGCGGTTTTGGTCAAGAAGAGTCAGAAATTGTATTACAAAGCTCATCACGAATTATTGGATATTTAGCTTTTTGCTTCTGCTTATTATTAACGCAGATATTTTTAATTCTTAAGAAAAAACAATATGAAAAAGTTCAAGCTGCTGAGCTTAATTTCTAATAAAACTTAGGAATGGCAATTATTTTACGTCATTCCTAAATTTCATTAAATTGAGAAAAAATGTTCTATTTAATCAAAAATAACTTTTTATTATATTTATTAACTTCTATTTTTTCTCTATTTTGAGTAAGAAATATTCATATTTACTATTTACTATATAAATAATAAATACAATTTTTATTTTTAATTTATAATTAAAAAGTAATCCTAACTATTATCCAAATCTAAAAAACTATTTATATATGAAATTATTTTAGATTTGATTAAAATTTTTTAATTAATTTAATCGTCTATTTCAAATATTTCTTTAAATATTCTTGATACTTTATCTCCTGAATCAATAGATTCTAATGGATCTTTTCGTAATCTATGACGTAAACACAAAGTAATAATTTTTTCAATGTCTTCAATGGTTACTTTATCTCTTCCGTTATAGGCAGCATGTGCTTTTGCTGCACGATTTGTAACAATATCCCCTCTTAGTCCATCAACATCTAAACGACTACAAACTTCTGATATTTTAACCCGTAAATCATAATCAATTTGAACACTTGGTAATAATGTTTGAGCATCAATAATTCGAGTACGTAATTCTTGTTGTTGAGTCTCGTAGTTTTCTATCCATACCATAGGCATCTGATCGAACGAAGTTCGTTCTTCTACTACTTTTACACGTAAAATTGGATCCTTCACCGTGCGGATTTCTGCATGCATCCCAAATCGATCTAATAATTGTGGACGTAGCTCACCTTCTTCTGGATTTCCTGATCCGACCAAAACAAATCGAGCTGGATGACGGATTGATATGCCTTCCCTTTCAACTGTATTCCAACCTGACGCGGCAGAATCTAATAAAATATCAACCAAATGATCATCTAATAAATTAACTTCATCTACATAAAGTAATCCTCGATTTGCTTTTGCTAATAGTCCAGGTTCAAAAGCCTTTACACCCTCAGTTAGTGCTTTTTCAATATCAATTGTCCCACAAACACGATCTTCAGTTGCGCCTAGTGGTAAATCAATCATTGGGATTTTAATAAACTCTGTTTCTAAAGTTTCATCATTTTGGATTGCAATTTTTACTTCATTTCCCATTAAATCTAAGTCTGATTTATGGGAATTAAAAGGATCATCTTTTACAACTTCTATTTCTGGAAGTAAATCAGCAATTGCTCTAATTGTTGTAGATTTTCCAGTACCACGGTCGCCCATAATCATAACTCCACCAATTTTTGGGTCAATTACGTTTAACTGTAAAGCTAATTTCATTTCTTCTTGACCTACAATTGCAGTAAAAGGAAAAACGGGAGAAGAAAATTTTTTTAAGTCTTGTGTTACCATAATTATCAAATAAATGTATAAATTTTTGATCAAAGTTTAAATTATTGATAAAGTGTTGCACCTAAACGAATTGCTAAAACACTTGCTAATAAAGCAGCCATTAATGCGATGTAAACTTGGAAATCAGTAATCATAAATATGTTTTTGTATTTTTTCTAAAGTCTAGTGATTCTAAGAAATTAGAGAGTTATCTATCCAATAATTTTAAATTTCAATATTCCTCTAACAAATTATATTTAAATTATAGTTTAAATTTTCAATATAAATATAATTTGTTAAGTTTTTTATACTACCAACTTGATTTTGTAACCCCTGGTAATAAACACTGGTGAGCCATTTCTCTTAAAACATGACGTGATATACCAAAATCTCTGTAAAAGCCTCTTGGACGACCTGTTTTCCAACAACGGTTTCGAATACGAATTCTTGAACTATTTCTAGGTAAACGTTGAATCTTAGAATGAATTTCCAGTTTTAAATTAAAGTCATTAGTACTATTATATTCTTCCAATAACGCTTGGCGTTTTGATTCATATTTACTGTTTAATTTAATTCGTTTTTTTTCTCTCTCAACCATGCTTTTTTTTGCCATAAACTTATAAAAATTTTTAAATTAGAATTAATAATAAAAAGCTTTCGTTTTGTTTAAAGCTTTTTATTATTAATTCTATAGTTATAACGTTTATATAGCAATATTTAAATTATTATTTATTATTAGTTTCAAACTATTAGTTTACGGGTAATAAACTTGTTAGTTTATTAATTAAACTTTGAAATATAAGTCGAGTTTTTATTAGGTAATACCGTATAAGTACTGAGTAAGTCACGGAATTCACCACCTTCCATTGTTTCAACATCTAATAATCGTTCTACAGTTAAATCAATAATTACTCGGTTATCTAAAATAATTTGAAGAGCTTTTTGTTCGCAATAATTGATAATTTTACATACTTCATCATCAATTCGATCTGCGATACTTTCTGGATACTCTGAATCTTGGTTCATTGTTCCACCTAAGAAAACCTGACCATTAGATTCATCTTCAAGAGCAATTGGCCCAATATTTGACATACCAAAACGAGTTACCATTTGTCTTGCTAAGTTTGTAACTTGTTGTAAATCACTACTTGCACCAGTTGTTACTTCTGGGTCTCCGAAAACAACTTGTTCAGCAGCACGTCCGCCTAATGTACCAATAATACGTGCTAATAATGCTGAACGAGAAATTAAACTTTGATCTTCTTCAGGTGTAAACCATGTTAAACCTTTAGCTGCTCCACGAGGAGTTATTGTAATTTTTTCTACTTCGTCATGTGATTGCAATACGGACCCCGTAATTGCATGACCAACTTCATGGTATGCTATTAATTTCTTATTTTTACTGTCTTCCATTGGAGTACCGGCGATACCTCCAATAATACGATCAACAGCTTGGTTAACTTCATTTTTAGAAATTTTTGATTTTTTATACCGAGTCGCTAAAATCGCTGCTTCATTTAATAGGTTTGCTAAATCTGCACCTGAAAATCCAGGAGTTCGGTTTGCTAGTTGAACTAGTGAAACATCATCTCCTAGTGGTTTGTTTTTAGCATGAACTTTTAAAATACTTATACGGCCTAATCTATCAGGTAAATTAACAGTAACTTGTCTGTCGAATCGTCCAGGACGTAACAATGCTGCATCTAAAATATCTACACGGTTTGTAGCACCAACAACAATTACACCTTTATTTTCTTTAAATCCATCCATCTCAGTTAATAGTTGATTTAAAGTTTGTTCTCGTTCATCATTACCTCCACCAACACCTGCACCACGTTCTCTACCTACTGCATCAATTTCATCAATGAAAACAATACAAGGTGCATTTTCTGAAGC